GGGGATAGTCACCACAGATGCTCAGCAGATCCAACATCGTATTGCAACATATAAGACACTCAGTGTTTACAGTATGATAATAATGGATATTGTTTCATTCCAATATGACATAAGAAAATGATTCATACTTACTTTAATGGATTAGCTAGGACCCTCTGTCCTATTGTCACAAAGCTGGTCTCCTGGTTCGACATAAACCATGCAAGTGACGACACACTACAATCCAGCATTCTCAGAAATTAGTTGCTGATTTGGGAACTAAGGTGAAGAAAATGCAATGATAACTGCAAAGTTTTCAACCTACCTTCCGGTAAATATGTGCTCACGCACTCCAAGAATCGTGGGTTGACGGACACCATGGTTTTCGTTGAATTCTTCCAGCAAATTCCGCATTTTCAAAGCTTCCTCCAAATAGTTGTCCTGAAGATAATTCGTAAATACAACACATATTGCAACATATATCATGACCTGTACCATAACCACTCAATTCACCTGGTTCATATCAATAGTTTGGAGGGCTTCACCCCGGGTAAAAATGATCGCATGATTTTGGTTTTCAGGTTTCCCTTCACCTAATTTTGCTGGTCCTGGCAATTTTATACGGTATATTTCCTTCACAGGATACAAAGTGTAAGCGCTATTGAGGTTGACATCATAGGTTTGGAATGGTAAAGACTTCTACTTTGTGGGTATGCCTACCTGATCATGATTGTCGAGAGCTTTTACTAGAACTGAATAAAAGACCTTCTTCACCTTGTCACCATCCCTCTCTTCAACTTCATCAATGTATGCCACACGCAGACCGGGGTAACTGTAGTTTCAAATTGAAATTGGAATTGAAATTGAAATTACCTCAAAGCAATTCTCTTTTTTTGGGAGATTTAATTATAATTAAATGTTAACTACTGAAGTAAACATCAACTGAACTAGTCTCGTAAAATTGAACAAAAAACATCTTAGATCTTAGATATGTCGTATCTTGTAATTGGCAAAATGTTCCAATTCTTATTTATTTCTCGGAAGAAATGACTTACTTCACCATCAAGTTCAAGATATCTGTTGCACGCCGATCACCAGCTTGTTTCAGATTTCCGTATATCTGGCAAGTAGCAACATATGTAAATTTCATGTCTGCTACAGCCTCGAGTTGAGAGGACAAAGATCTTTGGCTTTTCTTCTCCTCCTCTGCTGGATCTGCAACTGCTTTATATCCTTCCAATATCTTGAAAGAAATACAGGGCACAGATCAGTAACTATTTTTGAAGGCACTAAAAATAATGCTCCACCTGGAATCTGAAGAAGCTTACCAGATTCAGAAGCCATGTCAAGGAACGCTTGAAGCTTCAAAGCTCTCCTATAGTACATCATGCCTCTAACTATTCACAGAAAAAGAAAACACATATAACAGGGAGTTAGCCAAATTATCCTTATTTGATAAGATAAGGCAGATGGTATGATCAAATTCACTCTTGCTCCGGCGGCTAAGTAAAGACTGAAGATGGTTGTGTCAAAGAGCACGGAAGCCAAGGAAGATCGAGCAAGATCCAGAGCGGCTACTTGAGCCATCCTTTTTTAAAAAAGGTATTCGGTAGGTCCGGAATCTTTATGCAAAACTGGTAGATCTTCGTATGCCTGAACGTTGTCTATGTTCGTGCCGAAGCCCCTAATAGATCCTATGTTGCCTTGTAGTTCTGCGAGTAATTTTTCTCATGGGGGGCGGGAGCCTAGAGAGAGTCCTTGGTCCGAGTGGATGAGGTGCTGGAAGATGAAGTGCTAGTGCTATATTTATCGGATTAGTCGGATTCTTATATGTATGGCTGCTCAAAAACTCTTATCTGGGGATTCGAAAGGAACGTCTTTCCTGGTACTTCAAAGTCGAATGCCACTGCTGCTACATACAGGAGAAGATAGATTTTTTGCTAGAGGACGGATGTTCAACAAGGACGGGGTCATCGCAAAGAAAAAGAGCTAGAGGTGAGTGAGCCTACGACCACCAATTGCTTATCTCCTATTACCAATTGCAGCAGACTTGGACTAATGGAATTGCTTGAAGTGAAGACCAGTGAACAAAAGGCTTTACACAAAAAGAATTGTTGACCTCTTTCGGGATAAGGCCCGGAAGAAGCAGGGATTGAACCAGGGCTTGTTGACAGAGCAGATATCAAAAGCCTATGTTATCTCATTTTCAGGGACCGAGCAAGGGATGAGCGCCCTCTGATCTAACGACCAAACAAGCAACTGCCCTTGTTACTAGAAATATGAAGCGTGCTAGCGCGCACTTCCTATTAACCAATTCACCAATTTTAAGATTTGTAAACAAAGATAATAGGAGCCGAAGTCAATCCCTTAAAACACTCCTCCCCGAGGGGACGTTATCGGTCGCTTCGTTCCCTTGTTTACTGAACTCTTTTCAGGAGATAGGTCTACCGTTGCAAACTCATCTGCTTGTAAATTCATTGTGTAAAATAACTCGTAAATTCATTGTGCCAGAATTGATCACTGATCAGGTGTGATCAGTCTCATCCGTCTAAGAGACTGATCCGGTGCGATGAGTCTCATCCGTGTAATATTTTGGAATTCCTCTTCCAACTCGTCCCGGAATGGGCGTTATGGCAAAGAACAAGAAGAAAAAGAAAGAAGGAATTTGTCCAATAGTAACAAATGGTGCCTCCACAGGTTGACATCCGATCCAACCTAGTAGTAAGCAATCCGCCAAAAGCAACCAAAATATTCCTTGGTGAATCGGTCGAAAACTTGAACTACGCACATACATTTCTTTAAAAAAAGGTAAAGCCAAGAGAGATATAAAAACTGGTGCTATTGCGGCTACACCTCCCGCTTTGTCAGGTATACTGCGAAGAATGGCATGGATCGGTAGGAAATACCATTCCGGCACAATATGAGGCGGGGTGGGCATCGGATTAGCAGGTATATAATTGTCGGGATGCCCCAAAACATTAGGAGCAAAAAAAATCCAAATGGAAAAAAAGATAGCAGAAGCTACCCGACCTACAAGATCCTTTACATAAAAATAAGGGTAAGAAGCTATTTTATCCATCTCAGAATGTACACCCAATGGATTATTTGATCCATATTGATGCAATGCAGCCAGATGAAGAAGACTGGCGCCTACTAAAATAAGGGGGAGTAAATGATGGAGACTAAAAAAACGATTTAAGGTGGCATTGTCCACGGAGAAACCACCCCAAAGCCAAGTCACTATGGTATCTCCTACTACTGGTATGGCGCTAGCTAAGCTTGTAATTACTGTTGCTCCCCAAAAGCTCATCTGACCCCAAGGTGGTACGTATCCTATAAAAGCTGTCACAATCATTAATAGGAATATGACAACTCCGAGACACCAAACAAATTCCCTAGGACTGCTATAACTCGCATGATATAGACCACGAAAAATATGAAGGTGAACCACAATGAGAAACATACTTGCCCCATTAGCATGCATATAACGGAGCAACCAGCCCCCTTCAACATCTCTCATAATGTGTTCTACGCTGTTGAAAGCTAGATCCACATGAGGTGTGTGATGCATAGCTAAAAAAACGCCAGTCACTATCTGAATGACTAAACAAATACCTGCTAACGAACCGAACCCCCACCAATAACTAAGATTGCTCGGAGTTGGATAATCTATCAAATGCTGGTTAAGTGTGGAGTATATAGGTTGTTTAAGAAGAGAGAATCGTTGGTTCCTTATAGTCATTTCTCTTTTCTATCGTGACAACTCCTCTTCCCCCTTATTTACCCCCTTGCCTTGATGGAAATTGGCTTCGCTGCGCCCTGAACAAGAAAAAAGCTGCATGAGAAGATTCATCCCATTTTGGCGAGAGGGAGGCAGCGAATCACCTGGGCTACGGATTTGTCGGTTAGTTGATTCTCGAAATAAGGTCATTCGGAAAAAAAACTGCCGGTTTCTTAAGGCTTCAAACGAACGACTAGTCATTAAGAAACCCATGAAAAAAAAGTCTATTTATTACCTTTCATGAAGAAGTTTTGCCTGCGTGCAAACTACCTAGCCCTTTTCAAAAGAACGTCGATTTCCATCTCAACAAAGAAAGAACTCCAAATAAATGAAAGCAAGATTGCTTGTTGTCCTATTACTCTTTTTGCCTGCCTTGTGGAGCTTTGGAAAGGAGAGAATTTGAATAAAGTAACTCTCGGAAACTCTTATTGGACGAGAGAGAGTCAATATGATATTGGCGTCGGTTTTTCCAACGAAACGAAGAAGTTTTTTTCTTTGATCCACTTTCAAGTGAACACTTGTTTTGATCTACGAAGAGTTGAGTTGCTACCTCGGGGTGTCGACTTAGCTATTTGCCGAGAAATAAGCACAGCCTTCTACCCCGACGATTAGGTAGAGCTCTTACGGGGGCTAGGTTACCAGGATACGACCGTTCCGCAATAGAGCATGGCACTAATGTATGCCCTAAGGTCCCAGCACCTTTTGATCAATACCGAAATCATAACATTAACATTTCTATATGATAATTTGAGATTGCTCTACCGGACCTGAGTAGTAAGTGTTGACTCATGCGAGTCACTCCTTCTCAGCTTTTACTTCTTGGCTGGCTTGATGCTCAGTCTGGCCAATGGGATGACCCCCTTTTCTCTACTTTGTTTAGCTTTGCGAATGATACTTTTTCTTTTAGGCGACTTCGAACCCCATATTCATACCACTTTCCCACCTATGTATTATTGAATAAAAGACAAACCAACCGTAGGAATCTCTCCGAGGGTAGTAGGTCGGGGGAGCACCTTCCCTTTGCCTTATGGGACCCTCGATCATACTCTTTTCTGATAGCCGGAAAGGAATGACCTAACTTACCACTGAGTAGGCGCCCTTTTTCTTTTCCTTCTAAACTAGCTGCTCTCGCTCTACCAGTTCGTACTGAACTTTCACTTGAATTTATTTAATTTATAGGTGGGCGAGCCCTCGATTTGCATTATCCGTTGGATCAAAATCAATATCATAATCAAGTAGATAATGCGATGACTGCCTATCTCTTTCGAGAAGGAGTCCTTTTTCCGATACTTACTATTGGGGTAGGCTAAGGTTACATAGATTGTCTCCTATCTCTCCCCTGTCCTCTCGAGCTGATGACTAAACCGACCCACCTCTGACGAGAGGATCAACCACTGCCATAGAAAGAGCAGCGACTAACTAAAACCAAGGAATCCATCATCTGGCGTATTGGCAATGGGCGAACTGTCCGGGTGTGGCGTGATCCGAATAAGGCTACTTTTGTGCTTAATTAGGAGTTAATTGAGTATTGGTGCCAAATGCCTCCATTTTGACGACGCTTCAATTGATCTCTTTTAACACATCCCCTTTCATCTTTCGACTTTCATTATTCTTCTTCCCCTATTCTATACTAAATAAACAATCTAATTCTAGGAAGAGTTTCGAATACTTTAACTTAAAGGAAGGGGAACAAAGCAAGGGCTTTCAATGCGCGAAATCCGTTTCGAGTTAGAGTGCGAAACTTCTTGCTGCAGCCGTTTTATTCGCTGCTTGCTACTTTCTAAAATGGAAGATGAGATGAATAGATTGAATTGATAGTCTAGTTCAATCTATAGTCTAGATTCCATTCCCTCGATCCACTCTCATTTAAATGATGGGATTGGGCCATACCAACCTTCACTTAGTCTTAATAAAAGATTGCTTCATATCTTCAAGGATTGGGTGGAGGTGGCGTAAAAAGGAAGGAAAAAGGAATTTGAAATCCGTCCCTTCCCACAGAATCATCGGGCTTGACTTTCCTTACTTTCCCAACCCCGCTACTGTAAAAAGAACTCTTTTGTTTTGAGACTAGCTAGTCGCTATGGTTTGTGGGAAAACTCTTCTCTCTCTGGTCTCACTTCGAGGAATTTCTCTCGCGTCCCTGTAGTGATAAGAGCGCATTCTCTAACAGCTTTGAAGCCGAGGCAGCCATCCTCTTGCCAATCCTAAACAAAAGAAAGAAAAGCCCTACCCGCCTTCATTGGTTGAGTAAGGGGCATTTACCTATCAGTCCTAGTCCTAAGGCGCAATCGGAGCACTAAGCCCAATTACTGCTTTACTCCGTTAATTAGACTTCATTCTCCTAGTCCTATTCCTGATTGTTATTTCGGATTCTGTGCCTGGGTGGTATCTTCTTACTATTGATTCAACCTCTTCGGGCAATGGCATTCTTATTCGAAAGGCATTAGGCGGCTATAAGGCAATGAGTGCACTACTTTGTCACGTGAAGGTGGTCCGAGGAAGAGATTCGGGATAAAGGCAATGCAGATATTGCTTGAAGTGAGAACTGAAGGAAAGGAAAAGAAACAAGCATTGGCAAAGAAGAAAAGGATTCTCATACCCTACCCTAGAAAGACTGTCTTCGGGGAAGAGAGGGTTTCGAGGACAACAGCGGAAGTATAGTAGCTTACGGTCAGTTTGACTGAATTAGACTCTGACAGACACGTAAGAAGAGAAGTATTCACTGTAACTCGATACTCCCTTCAAGTATTCGATCAGTATTCACTGTTAATAGTATTCGATCAGTATTCACTGGTAATACTATTCGATCAGTAATGTGTGATTCACTCACATAGCTTAGAAAGTAGGCATCTGCTTACTAAGTTGATTGCCTTAAATCTCTAGCCATACTAAGTGTATACTAGGGATCAAATAGCTCTCTACCACTATTGAATAGTATTGTGCCCCAGGGTAGGTGTATCAACTATAAAACAGTAAATCCCCAACAAGTTTCAAATATTGATTAAGTATAGCAATCATGAGAATCGATTTAGTCCGTCTGTTTGATTTGTATTCTAAGTTCGAAAAGTCTGCATTACACAAGAGAGCTAATGTATTGCAAGTACCGGATATTGAATGTAGTGGATCAGTGGAATCTGGAAATGGAACATTATTGTCGAAAGTAATGGGTAGATATCACAAGTTATTAGATAATAATATTCTGTCTATTAGAAAGAGATCAAATGAGATTCTCTCTAATGATATTTTCTCTAAAGGACCGTATATATTCCAATCTTTAAATGATCAACTAGCATATCATAGTAAGTTATATATGGATTTATTAAATAATAAGAATTTAATTCATCAAATGTCTTATGAAGTTTATGATCCTATAATAAGGGGAGCTAACTATCTTTGGACTTCTCCTATAGTCACTTTTAACGCTACATTAAATAAATGGAAGTTTGATTCATGGAAAGAATTGCTATCTTTGAAACAAATTACACCCGGGATAGATCTTGATAATAAGTGGTTAGAAAAAGTGTTATGGCCAGCCTATAAAAGAGCATTATCAAAACAATATTATTATATATCCAATAATTTAACCAATTGTTTGATCAAAATGACTACTATATCATCTATGGATGGAGGAATCAACACTGTCTATGGTAGTATTTATGCACTTGTCAGAGTAGGATTTTACACTACTGTTTGGTACAAGTTTATACCTTGCAATCTGGATATTCCACCAGATCAACTGCTTTATATGTCGTGGGATTACTTTCTCAATGAGAGTGCTACTGTGCCAGGGTATACTAAGATCACACTGCAGGAAACTAAAGATATATCAGATATAGTGATGTCAATCCGGGGAGAGACTCCTTTTCCCTTTTATGATAATAGTTTTAACAATATGGCTATCTTCCAAGAGCTCCTACCACCAGAAAACGAACCAGAAGTACAAATACCGATGGAGAATATAGACAGAAAATGGAGAGTAGGTGTTAGTTTAGGTATCGTGATAGCATTCAGTGTAGCTATTGGTCTATATCAGAACTAGCTTAGATGCTTGCAGGCAATCAATTCCAGCCAGATATCGGAACAGAGACTGGATAAGGATGGGCTGGATCAAAAGAAAGTAGCAAGCCTTCCATGGCTGGCTCATAAAAGAAAGTAGCATGCCTTGGCTGGCTCCTCTTGTCTGAGAGAAAGGGACTTATCACGATTTATACTCTTCCTGCACTTAAATGAGAAGACTGGATGAACGAACTCTGTCCTTCGCTTGTACCGCATGGTTGGAGGCAAGAAAAGCAGAAGCAAGGTATGAACGTATAGTAACTAAGTTGCAACTAATAGGCATGCCAGTAGGTATAATAGGGATGGTAGTAAGATAAGAAGAAAGAAGAAGGGAAAGGGTGCATCCATTGGCATACAACGCCAGGGTACATAATGATTCAACCCGCCGCAAAGGGAACGCTAGGGCGTCCCACACCATCTTACTCGGGATCTTGTCCTTACACTTGCGATAGATTTATCGTTTGAAACCCTTAATCGACCTTAAAGGCCCTTTTAGGCACCATACAATGAGTTTTATAGATTGGGAAAGGGATCCAACCTCGGACAGGCGCGTTGATGCATCTCGAGTAGCAGAATCAGCTAAATCAGCAGATTCAAGTCCATTTACAGCCCTTGAAGTAGAATCCTTATATTTGGTTGGCTGCCCGCCCAAGTCAATAGTTGCGGTTGATCTAAAAACACGCTTTTCACCAATTTATTCTCTTTTTTCGAGATGCCAAATTAACGATGACCCCACTTCACCATGTCCGTCACTGAGGATTGTGCTTAACTCGGAATATCGATTGATTAAGGAAAGTAGGATTGTGCTTAACTCTAGTAGTAAACCCCCACCTGACTTAGTTGCTTGCTTTGTTCCTGCTTAGCTTAGTGTATTGGTATGCCCGGTGGTAGAGCTCTGTACGTAGTTCCTGGCTCGCATCCTTAAGAATAAGGTGTTGGTTTGCTCGGACAAGGTACTCTTTCCGAAGAGAAGATAGGTAAAACTAGAAGGTAAACGGTATCGTAGGAAAAGATATAATATGATGAATATGCGAGGTTGGAATATCAAAATGGAGGATAAATCCCTGTAGCGAGCACGGATCCAGAGTAAGCTCTAGTTGTTCCAGCTCCTGTAGCGTGAGCTTCTTCTTTAAATTCAAAAAGTTACGTAAAGCCTGGGAAAGTAGTTAGCTTTGTTTGTCGCTTACCCGCCCTAATAACTCTAAAAGCCCTGCGCCCTAAGAAGTTTAGAAATAGCACTAAGCAAAAAGAAGTATTAAAGCACTAAGCCACAAGAACTTGACCCTAAAGAACGTTGACCCTAAGAACGCACATGGAATTCTATAAAATAAGATAGAATTTCAAGGGTTAGAGCGTCAGGTGGTGCGAGGGCTATAGGAGTTGCTGTAGGGTCGTAAGGAGGGTCCACGATTAGTACTTTTTCTAAGTAGAGGCAGGGTCTATGTATTGGCGTAGGAGGGGAGCCTGGAACCCATCATATAAATTAGATTGGATTGGGTGGCGCATCGAGAATGCACTACGGCAAGGAAACATTGATATGAGACTTCACTGATTGAAGTTACAGCAGATGATTTACTATTGTATTGTATTGTACGGCTCCTGAAACGCAATGAAAGGCCTGTTTCAGGTTAAGGATGTGTCGTCTGCCACAATAGTTGTAAAAACTCGTTAAAGTGGGTATTTTCTATCTTCGCTATCAGTAGAAGATCTTCTTTCATACTTTCTTTGGTAAGGTCCAGTTTATAGTATAGTATTTGAGGGTTGGTTCATCCCGCATGGGCACACTAATCAGTAGAAGATTTATCAGTAGTTTATCTTATTTCTGGCATGCGCAGGCCGGATTTACCTGGTTCTGGATTCAGGAGTCTGGGATTTGCCGTATAGAAACATAGATGTTTGCTCTACTCGATTTATCGTAGTGACAGAAGTTGAGGAGGGTATTCTCTTTTGAAAGCTACTGCTTGACTACTATATGTATACGATAATTTCAATAGGGCGTAAAGGCCAAGCAAAGAGCCTCTCCGCAGTCATTAGACTTGATCTTTCCACGGCCTACACTACTAATCGTTCTTAGAGTTGAATCAGTCTTTTCGCCACATCGCCTATAAAATGAAGGGAATCGAGCCTTCTTTGCCCTTTGGTTACCAGGAGAACGGGATGCATCACCTGCGTGTGATATAGGAGTGCTGGGTACGATCTCAATCGAAGGAAAATAGGTGTAGGTGTCGCTATGAACAAAGTGATAGCCCAACGAGAATACTGATTTCAGCGATAATACTGGAAGAAGAGTGTTTTTGATAGAATAAGAAAGAGAAGCTTGCCGCCTAGACGACCTTTGCCTTCTCTATCATTCCAGAGCTTATCAGCAAAGCCAACTTGAGATTGATTGGCATTATTATCACAAAGATTACACTTCTGTGCAACTCTTTGACATGAGATCCCTTCCCATTAATTCCACAAGCAGAGGATTCCTCTTCTTCTTAGCAGCACCTGTGAACTCTATCCAACTAGGAATCCGGGTGCTCATCTATGGGCTTCCACTACTGCTGGGTATCTGTCTTTCCTAAACCAGGAATTTCGTATATAGAGTAGCATGAACTAATAGAGTCGCTTGTTCGTTGCTTTCACTAAAAAAGAAGCTAACGCTCTAGTTGCTTGTTCTTTCGCGCTAGTGCGCTCTTTAGTTGCTTGTTTGCTACCAGGCCAGGGTATTACTATCGCTCTCTTTTCCACCTGAAATACCATTGCACAGCTGTAGCTGAAAGAAGGAACGCTCGAAAGAAAGTTTTGCGAAACATTGACATTGATCCAAATGTACAACGAACCTCGCTTTTTGTTTAGTGACTTTGCCCTTTCCTCGCGTTTTCAAGGTTGTATCGATTCCTCTTCTCCCTGTGCTTGACCTGGTGGAATTCAATAGATAGAAATTCATATTAAGGAAGGAATTGGTTAAGCAGCAGTTCGACTCAAGTCTATGCCTCTCCGCAAGGTAAATAAAATCCTCACTCTGTCCCTGTGTTCATGGTAGCCCTAGGCAGCATAGTTGGAGCCCAGTAGGAATGGTTGTAGAAGGTAGGCAGTCCCAATCCTAGCCCATTGCTTTGACTTAGTCCATGGCTTACATGACATAAAGGACATACTAAAGCATGAGGCATACGTGGCATAGTGGACATACTGCATAGGCTTAAGTAATAAACTCATGGCTTACCTACTGGACATACTGAGTCCTTATATGCCAATCTAGCTAATGGGCAGACTTCATGGGCTTGCTCTCCTCACCTAAGGATTCGTATTTAAGTTCTTTGATGATAAGAGATTGCTTCAGATTATGCACCATCTTCAATGCCTGCTGAAGTGTTGGGAAGGGAACATGCACTACGATTCGCCATGTCCCGCCCTTTAGTTTTATGAAATCAATCGTATCCAAAAGAATGAATCGATTCAAAGGAAATAACCTCTCCTACTCTTGTTTGAACCGAATTTAACCTATCGCATCCATCGTGGGGCGCGGTGGAGCTTATACTTGCTGCCGGCTCGCCTTTCCAAAGGTGAATCAAACTAAGGATCTGGGCGCGTCGTAACTCGTAGAAATTAATTACTTTCTTCCTCCGCGGAATACCTTTTTTAATTCTTCCTTGTTGCATTTGATCCATCAGATCAGTGCTTGATCTTCTACTTAATAGGTTCAAGACCTAAATAAAGGAATGAAAACAGCTGCAAGATCCGCTTACTTCTTTCTCTTCGCCAGCAGAAGGTTTGTCTTTGGCGGATTAGTCTGATTTAGATTTTCAAGTAGCTGTATCCTCTTAGTCAGCAGAACTTGAAGTCGAAGCAGATGCAGATCTTGACGTAGCAGCTTTAGCTTTGTCTGTGTCAGTCGCAGTATACGATTTAGATTTGTCTTCGGCGGAAGCTGTACCACTTTCCGTAGAAGCTGACGTTGAAGGTTTGTCTTTCTCTGGATCTGCAGAACTTGAAGTGGACTATTTCTCTTTTTTAGATGTGTCAGATGAGTCCCTCGCAATTGCTGCTTATGAATTTCTTTTGCACTCGCTGCTGCCGTAGATGCTTGAGATTTCTCTTTTCCAGTCGCTGTATCAGATTTCTATTTATCTTTGTCCGCGGAACTATCCGTAGAAGATTCTTCAGTAGAAGATTTTGATCCAAAAATAAGAGTTCGCCAGCAGAAAGTGCAACACCACTTGTATAAAGAAAAAAATGAAGGAAAGTGACAAAGTCCTCACATTCACGGAAGTAATGGTAAGGAAAATTCCTTACTTTTCCATTTCTTTGGAAAGCTCCTACTAAGATTAGAAATTCCCCAATAAAGCTGCTAGTGCCGGGTAAACTCATATTGGCTAAAGTGAAAAAGAAGAAGATTATTTCGACTTCTACAGCAGACAGCACCCATCTCCATAGTGGAGAGGCAGATGAGGACCCTGAAAAAGTTGTTGCGGCAACTCCAACGAGAAAGAATAAGCACAAAAAAGTAGTAAGAGATCGTTTGGGGACGAGCCTCCTACTCCTAGAATGTATTTTCCGACGAGTTTAGATATACTCTTGGAGAGACAATAACATGATCACTTTTGGACACAATTATGTGTACTTCTGCTCTCCTTGGATTAGAGAGACTGATCCCAACTGGCCTTGGCCAGGAAAAACGAAGAACTTTTTATGCGATCTACAAACGAATGAGATCAGAAAGATAGGCGGACGACTTGACCATAAGGTCGGATGTTTCCGTGAGCAGTAAGCTGCGGATCTCCCCTTTTTTGGGGGAAAGCTGGTGGCCCTTTTGGCGTGTTAATTCTTTCGACGGGGCGGCCTTCTTCGTTCGGTAGATCCGGTCGAGGTGGTTTTCGTTTACCAGCGCGTAGGTGGTCTAAGTTCCTATGACCGAGTCTTTCTGGCCCCTGTGAACATATTTTCTTAATGTATTAAAGAGGGCCTCTCTAACCGGTGAAAAGTGGTAGGTGTCCACTAACGGCTATTCCTGGCTCGGCTCCGATAACGCAATTCCGGGAGGAGTCGGTAGTTGGGCACTGGATCCCTTCGGACCTGGAGAACGTGTGACACTGGGTCGGGGTTTGGTGAACCAACAGGTCGCTCCTTTAGTTGAAGTATCGGGCCCCTTTTTCGTTGCCTAGGTTACACCTTCGGAATACCCCAGACGGGGATTGAGCTCTATTCCCCCCAATCTTCACTTTACGCCACGCCGACTCTCCGTCGTGGAATTAGACCAAGGGTCGAAGACCCATACCATAGGACCCCGTCCCCCGTATCTTATCTTTCGCGCGTAGGAGATCGAGACACAGCCTTAGGGCTATGGGGAAAGTAGATCGATTGCCCTAGAATTACAACTACATAGAGGGTCTCTACAAGTCTATAAAGAAGTTTAAAAAAATTGATCGGTAGTAGTCCGGTCGCACCCGAACAATAATATTCCAGAGGGAAATGCACCTAAGATCAAATATTTTGAGCCGGCTTCCGTGGAAAATTCAGACTTTCTTTTTGATGCTGCGATCACATAAAAACATAAACTTTGAAGCTCAATAGCTAAATACATGGCAATTAAATCATGAGCCGGGATCATTAAGAGCATACTGCGAGTAGGAAGTGGAATTAATACAATGAATTCAGAAGCATCAAACCTCTCTTTTTCGAAAGAATCGAAACACATCGAAATGGTACCAGCCGTACTTAATAATAGAAGGATTTGGCAGAAATATGTAAAATTGTCCCTCCTAAAAAAATTATTCCAGAATAAATGGGCAATAGTTAGGAGAGGTGCGCCAGCGGCGAGCAGAAGCAAGGTTATTAGATACCGAAGGAAAGCCCGGCCAGAACCACACGTGCAAGTTTCCCTGCATGTGGCTCGTCCGTGATAACTTCTTCGGATTTGCGTGAACTAGCGGACCGATCACTAAGTGGTTAGTACCTCCAGCATGAGCGAACCTTTTCAGAACTGGTTAGGAATGGGCGCCACTATCCCAGCCCGGATCCAGCCAGGTTCTATTGATCATGTCCCCTTCCCAACAGTTGTACCTTGTCTTGGGGTCTTTGGCTTTACTATCACCGGAAAAATAAAAGTCTTTCTCTTCCCGTCCCGGGTCATAGTGAGGCGAAGGTGCGTCCACAGAAGAGGAAATCGCAATGCATCTTGCTCAGCAGGCGTAGCTTGGAGTGGGAGTGTTGCGGGAGTAAGGTAAGGAAAGTGTGGCCTAAGAGAGGAACCAACCAGGGCCTTTTGAGCGCTGCTAAGCTAATATGCGCCAGAGAAAGAAAAGGAGGTAACTATTCGGTCCGGAGCATTGATTCCCCCTAACGAATAGGCTAACTCTATCTCTCAATTGCCTATCCTGTACTCGAGAAGGTCCCCCAGTTCCTCGGCTGCACCTTGAAGTGCATTTAGTTGTCTAACTTTAGACTCGGGATATTCCCCACTCCATGGCATCTTTCGCTTATCCATTCAGCCCGCCCGCCCAGACGCGGCGCCCTTTCGCATTATCATCTACCGCCCTTTCTTTCCTCCCGTCCCTTCACGCATGAAGATCGTCGTATGTATGTTCGACTTCGGTTGCCGGTGCAATAGAATTGGCGGGAGTATATTATGGCAGGATCAGTCACCTGGGCAAACCAACCCTCCTCCAAGAAGAATTGTGCTATGCCCCCCCGATATCCCTATAGAGCGAAAGAGCTGCCTGGTGATCCCTAGGTTGCAGCACGTCCGGTCGTTAACTCCTCGCTAGCTGCCGCCGTTTTTAGGACCGACCGACGCCTCACCTGCATGCACAGGTACCTACGTAGTGTAGTGTCGGTCGCACATTCATAATAGCGTTCGGACTCATGTGCCTTCCTGAACCAGGGGAGTTCCCTTGCTCCTGCTGCGTACGATTAGCCAGCCTTGCGGCGGCAAAAGGATTAGGACGTCCCCCCATGCTAAGGTTCCCTGCGGTCCGGCCGCATTAGGTTAGGGAGCTGGGCGATAATAGCTCCTCCGCACCCCAAGCGCGCTGCCCTCCTAGGCGCGCAACACTAAGTAATCCAAGCCAACCCACATTACTAACTAACGGTGGATAATCATCTTTCTTAGAGGTACTAAATACAACTCCATGAATGAGCAAAATGAAGGTTGCGTTAATGATAAAGATCTCTGGGGAAACCGCTAAAAAAAGATTGAACAT